ATTAGTAGGTCTAGTAAATATTAGTTTATTGGGGAGTATTGTTATAATCTTAATAAGAATTCTTCTGGTATCTGTTTACGACGTGTGATTAAAAACGTGGTAGAGAGAATGATTCTCGTTTCAGTTGATTTCATTCAATTCACCGATTGACCAAAAAAATGGACTAATTTAATAAATAATAACTTAGATGAACTTAGATCAATCAAATACTGGTATTTCTATGCAATCATTCGGCCTAACGAATTCGTCATTTAGTTCGTCATTTCGATTGATTGTACCTATGTGGGAGAATTAGAATGAGAAATAAAAAGGGAAGATCGGGGTTTACGAAAAAGGAAATAAATAAAAAAAAAAAGAAACAAAAAGAGAGTTAGTTAGGAAAGGAAGGGGGGTTCGAACTAGGTGTATGGAATCTAATCGCTATAAGACAATTTTTGTGGATGTTTTTAAGAATGATTCTAGACTCCGAATTAATCTAAGATACGAATAGTTGGTTTACGTTATAGGGGAAAGACATGTATATGTGATATTAGATATTAACTAGGTATATATGAAATAAAGATATATCTAATTTGGTCTACTATGGTTAATTTATATAGGAATTCCAACGAAAGCCCTTCTGTTTCGTGTTTCGTCTGTAATTTTGTAATTTTGAGTTGAATATTGAATGAAGTTAAATCCAGAATTAAAGAACAAAGAATGATTCGGAAGAAAAGAAAAAAGAAAGAAATGGAAGAATAAAAGGGGTACGGATTCACAAAATTTCGTGTAGGGGAGCTAAAAAAAAAGATATATTGAAGTAGTTCGAATAATTCACGAATATTTTTTTTATTTCAATTCAGGGTTCTTAGTTACTTTAAAACTGAATAAATTTGATCGATGGAATAAGTAAGTCATAATTCCTTGGTTGATTGTATCATTAACTATTTCTTTATTTTTTTTTGTTTTCGTGCGAGGAACTTATCATGAATCCACTGATTTCTGCTGCTTCCGTTATTGCTGCTGGATTGGCCGTAGGGCTTGCTTCTATTGGACCTGGAGTTGGTCAAGGTACTGCTGCGGGACAAGCTGTAGAAGGAATTGCGAGACAACCAGAGGCAGAGGGAAAAATACGAGGTACTTTATTGCTTAGTCTGGCTTTTATGGAAGCTTTAACAATTTATGGACTGGTTGTGGCATTAGCACTTTTATTTGCGAATCCCTTTGTTTAATCCTACAAAGAAAAGTCCATATCTATTTCTTTTTTTATTTCCTTGGGTTTTCTGCTCTTGCTTTTTTTGAATTCTATTCCGATTTCCATTTCTTATTATTTTCTTATTATTCGTTGGGACAAAAAACCATGTAAAGGACCGATTTGGGGAAGAGAAATTGGCATGTCAATTCGTTTTCTTTCTTTACTCTTAGTCCAATGGAGCTTTTTTTGAGAAGTATTGGAACAAACGAAATATTTCGAAATTCACATAACATAAGATCCGATACTGAATTCTAATAAGTATAATTCGTATTGGAAATTTCCAATTGAAAAAAAAATCCATTGCCATTTCTAAATTATCTATTTTTTTTTGATTCTATTTAGTAGTATTTAGAAAAATGAAAATAATAGAATAAATAAAAAAAAAAAAAGAAAATATAGATAATTATTCTATTTATAAGAATAAGAAAGAGGAGATCATATGAAAAATGTAACCGATCCTTTCCTTTCCTTAGGTTATTGGTCATCCGCCGGAAGTTTCGGGTTTAATACTGATATTTTAGCAACAAATCCAATAAATCTAAGTGTAGTGCTTGGTATATTGATTTTTTTTGGAAAGGGAGTGTGTGCGAGTTGTTTATTTCAAGAATAGGTTGGATTCAACCAACTGCACTTGATTTTTTGATATAAGTAGGAAAGAAAAGGTGCATGATTCCACGAATTACTTCTGAATAAATTAAGAAATCATATTTAAGAACCATAGCATTTCGTGATTCATTGGGAAATCGACTTTGATTCTCTATCAACCAATAATGTGGAACCATTAACAGGGTTAAAGCTAAACCGTTTAAAGTCCAGATACAAGCAGGGTACTCTTTCTACTACCATGTTAATCCAGAAATGGTTTCAAAACGAAGAGTTGGAATTTTTTTTTTCGATAGAAAACACTCATGTCGATAAAAAACGGATTTGAACCTTTTATTTCATTGGAAAAAACTTAGAAAAAGGTGTATTTCAACCCCCTTTTTTCTTTTTTATCCAATATGCTAAATCGATGACCTATGTATAAAGTAAGAGGAATTCTTTGGATTTGAGGAAAAAAAGAAACAACTTTGCTGACAATTATTTGTTTGGTCAGAAGAGTCCTCCGAATATTATTTTCTTGGATTAGTGATCAGTTTCGATATTTTTATAGTCGAATATAACTAGAGAAGAGAGGACAGGCTCATTACATTAAAAAAAAAAAAAGAGATGGAAGTTCTGATAAGTTTCAGAAGTAATTGAGCGTGAGAGCCAAATGAATCGAAA